TAATAATAATAATATGTAGGGGGCAATTAGTTTATATTAGAAACGCATATAAGAATCAGCAAATGCAAAAACATTTGTATAATTTTAAATTTATATTTTTCTTTAAAATCAATAAGATATATCAATACTACAGTTATTATAGGATTTCCAGATCATATACGTTTAAGCAATAAAGTGTTTTTAGAGCGGGCAGAAAACTGTGCAATGAAGTTTTGGGCTCAATGCTTACGTAATACTTACGTAATATTTTATGCTTTTGTAGCGCTTACAGTGTATTTATTCTTGCTTTTGGGGTTTGACAAGATGTTTGGTACATGTAAGATTGGGGGGGTAAGGGGGGGTTTGATATATTAAGCTACAAAAAAATAAACTTATGATTTTATTTTATAAAAATTTTAACGTGTGTGTATTGACTTTAAATATTGTATTAAAAATTTTATGTCCTGCGACCATTGACTGAATAACACCTATAGGTTACTATGTACGACCAATAATATAATTAATGTCTTGACCACAATCTATGTCCTCCGCATAGGGCCCCGCCTAGTGGAACCCCCGCACCCCTATAAATAAAGATACCAAGGGCATGACACCACAGTTATGCATCGGCATGGGCTGATTAGTAACTAATCCATCGAGATGTCTTATTTAAGAGGAACGAGTGAGCGAATAGAGACGAATGAACGTGACGTAAGAACCAGATGCCAGTTATAGTGCTACAGTAACTACCCCACAGTCTATATGGGCCCGGAGCGAGAAGAGGGACACGTGGTGGGCGGGTTGGTGATTTCACGCGGCATGGTGATTAGGCGGCCTTCAGTGGTAGTGATACGCATGTTGACTGGAAATGATTTGACTTGGATGTGCTATGTACGATCAATAATAATATGTCCTATGTACTTTAATAATATAATGTACATGCTTGATATCCATGGGGTAAATCAGTAATGCACGATTATACATAATATGTCCTATGTACTATAATAATATGATGTACATGCTTAATATTCATGGGGCTAATCATTAATGCACGATTATACATAATATGTCCTATGTACTATAATAATATAATGTACATGCTTAATATTCATGGGGCAAGCCATTAATGCACGATTATACATAGCGTAGTTGCCCTGCTTTCAGGGCTATTGAATTATATGGAGATCTTTCAGAGAGTAGTTTATAGAGAATATCAGCTTTGGGAGTTGATGGAGGGACTTTAGTCTCCTTTCTGAGTCTCAGGGAGGTTTATTGGCTCCTTTATTAGCTTACAAGGCTAATGTATTAAATATACTACAGAGACTCTTCATTTTATAAGTTTATTTTCAATTATACCCGTTACTGGCATAATTATTAGGATCAGAGTAAAATAGAGGATGGAGGCTACTTGCCCGATTAAGATAAAGGGGTGTTCTACGGGTTGTCCTCCAATTCAAGTAAGTGTTAGTAGATCTCCTACTAGGAGTCAAAATATGAATTGACTCAGGGGTCGGAATGTTATGGTTCGTTGCTTAGATGTTTGTAGGATTGGGATAATGGCTAGGATTAGAATGGATATAGCTAGTGCTACTACTCCTCCAAGTTTATTGGGAATGGAACGAAGAATTGCATATGCGAATAAGAAGTACCATTCTGGTTTAATGTGGGGTGGTGTATTTAGGGGGTTAGCTGGTGTATAATTATCTGGGTCTCCTAATAGGTCAGGAAAAAACAGGACTAGGATTATTAGTGTTAGGATTATAAGAAATAAGCCTAGGGCGTCTTTAGTTGTATAATATGGGTGGAAGGGGACTTTATCTGAATCAGAGATAATTCCTATTGGGTTGTTGGATCCTGTTTCGTGCAAGAATAGTAAGTGAACTAGTGCTAGGCCTGCAATAATAAAGGGGAGAATAAAGTGGAAGGCGAAGAATCGGGTTAAGGTAGCCTTATCTACTGAGAAGCCTCCTCAGACTCATTCTACTAGATTTGGGCCGATATAGGGAATAGCTGATAGGAGATTGGTGATTACTGTTGCTCCTCAGAAAGATATTTGTCCTCATGGTAAAACGTATCCTATGAAGGCTGTTGCTATGACCGCGAATAATAGGATAATTCCGACGTTTCATGTTTCATTATATATAAAGGATCCATAGTACAGACCTCGTCCGATATGAATGAATAGGCAAATGAAGAATATTGATGCGCCGTTAGCGTGAATATAGCGAATAATTCATCCGTAGTTGACGTCTCGGCAGATGTGTGTGACTGATGAGAATGCGGTTATAGTGTCCGCTGTGTAGTGTATTGCCAGGAATAGGCCTGTCATGATTTGTAAAATTAGGCAAATTCCTAGTAGAGAGCCAAAATTTCATCATGCGGAGATGTTGGAGGGGGTTGGGAGATCAACAAAAGAGTCGTTGATAATTTTAAATAAGGGGTGGGATTTACGGATGTTAGTCATTAGGTTCTTGTAGTTTAATTACAACGATGGTTTTTCATGTCATAAGTCATGGTTAGAGTCCATGCAGGAATGATGATAACATATATTATGTTCATTTTGAGTATCATTTTCGTTCTTAGTTTCTTAGGGGTTTCTTCTAAACCTTCTCCTATTTATGGGGGCTTAAGTTTAATTGTTGCTGGAGGAGTGGGATGTGGGGTTGTGGTTAATTTCGGGGGACCATTTTTAGGTTTAATAGTCTTTTTAATTTATCTAGGGGGAATATTGGTTGTTTTCGGCTATACAGCAGCCATGGCTATTGAGGAGTATCCTGAGGCTTGGGTGTCAAATATTGTTGTGTTAGGGGGTTTTGTTGTAGGTATGGTAATGGAGCTAATTTTGATGTTTTTTATAATTAAAGGTGAAGGGTTAGGTGTTGTGATCGAGTTTAGTAACAAGGATGATTGAATGATTTATGAAGTTGGGGGAACTGAAATTTTGAGTGGTGAAATTATAGGAGTTTCTGCTCTTTATAGCTATGGAGCTTGATTTGTTATTGTAACAGGGTGGTCCTTGTTAATTTGTGTAGTTATTATTATGGAGGTTACTCGAGGCAGTTAGATATTAGTAGGGCTAGCACGGTTGTTACTATAAATGATAGGAAATAGAGTTTAATTAGGCCCTTTTGATTTGATACTAGTGAAGATGTTTGTATATGAAAATGTGAGGTGGATTTTGGTAAAATTTTTTCCAGTCAGATTAAGTCTAGGAGTAAAGATGCCAATTTATGGCTTGCTAATAATGTGGAAGAAGGCATATATCGGTGAAAAACCGTGGGGAAGTAGCCTAATGAGCTTGAAAACTTAAATATGTTTGAAGATTTTGCATGTTGAAGATTTATGGACAATTTACATAGTTCTAGTGCTATTAATAGGCCTATAATTGTAATAGTTAGAGCGGTAAGTTTTAGGTAGTATGGTATTGTTATTTGAAGTACATTCATAGGAGGGATGGCATTAAATAATAGGAATCCGGCAAAGATGCTTCCTAGCATTAGACGTTTAAGTGAGTTAATTAATTTTGGGTTATTTTCATTGATGTTACTTGGGGCAGCGAATCGGGGTTGATTTAGTAGTACAAGGAATATTATTCGAGTGCTGTATGCAGCTGTTATGGAGGTAGCTAGTAGGGTGATAGAGAGGGCTCAGGCGTTTGTGTAAGATGTATCGATGGTCTCAATGATGAGATCTTTAGAGTAAAATCCTGTTAAGAAGGGTATGCCTGCCAGAGCGAGATTACCAATAATTAGGGCTGAGGTTGTAGTAGGGAGAGCATGAAATAAGCCCCCTATTTTGCGAATATCTTGTTCGTCATTTAGGTTATGAATAATTGACCCTGAGCATATGAATAATATGGCCTTAAAGAAGGCGTGGGTACAAATATGTATGAAGGCTAAGTGTGGTTGGTTGATGCCAATAGTGGCTATTATTAGGCCCAGTTGGCTTGAAGTTGAGAAAGCTACGATTTTTTTAATATCATTTTGGGTTAGGGCACAAATAGCTGCAAATAAGGTTGTTATAGCTCCCAAGCATAAGGTTGCTGATTGAATAGTTTTATTACCCTCTATTAGGGGATAAAATCGAATTAGTAGAAACACCCCTGCTACTACTATTGTACTGGAATGGAGTAGTGCTGATACTGGGGTAGGACCCTCTATGGCTGAGGGTAGTCAAGGATGTAGTCCGAATTGTGCGGATTTTCCGGTTGCCGCTAATAGTAATCCTGCTAGGGGGATGTTTGTGTCTTTGGGGGCAAGGATAAAGATTTGTTGGATATCTCATGTATTTAGTTCTATAAAGAATCATGCTATTGCTATTAGGAAGCCAATATCACCAATGCGGTTATATAAGATTGCTTGCATAGCGGCTGTATTTGCATCTGTTCGTCCGTATCATCAACCGATAAGTAAAAAAGATATGATACCTACTCCTTCTCATCCAATGAAGAGTTGAAAAAGGTTGTTGGCGGATACCAAGATTATTATTGTGATTAGGAAAATTAATAAATACTTAAAGAATTTATTAATATGGGGGTCTGATTGTATATATCATAGAGAGAATTCTATGATGGATCATGTAACAAGTAGGGCTACTGGTATAAATGTCATGGAGAAGTAGTCTAGTTTAAAGCTTATAGATAATTTTATAGTTTGAATTGTTATTCAGTGTCAATTATAAATAACTACTTCTTTATTTGAGTAAATAAATATTAGTATAGGGACGGTGCTGATGGCGAATGAAATTGCGACCATATTTTTCACATGTATTGGGTAATTTTTGTTTGTAGGTGGTTTTGTAATACCAGTTAGGGCTGGTATTAGTAGAATGACTAGTATCATAAATAAGGAGCATGTCAGGGTGTTAATTACTTTTATTTGGAGTTGCACCAATTTTTTGGTTCCTAAGACCAACGGATAACTTTTATCCTTTAAAAGTTGAAAGAGCCGTGTATTTACACACGGAAGCATGAATTAGCAGTTCTTGCATACTTTTTCGGTAAATGAGGGGTTGAGGTTCCTATTGTCAGATTCACAATCTGTTATTTTAATTAAATTACATTTACAGTAGAGGAACCCTATGATGATTTTAGGGTTAATTGATAGTATTAGAAGGGGTGTTATGTGGAGGGCCATTAGGCTATTTTCTCGCGTGAAGGAGGGCTTAATATTATTAATATGATGAGTATATTTACTTCGTTGGGTAGAGGTTAGCATATATAGGGAGTAGATGGCTGTAATAATGATGTTTGTTCCTGTTAATACGATTGTGGTGTTGGATCATGAAAAGGTAGATGCTACTACTAATAATTCTCCAATTAGGTTGATGCTGGGCGGTAGAGCTAAATTAGCTAGGCTAGCTAATAGTCATCAAGCGGCTATTAGTGGGAGTAGGGTTTGTAAGCCTCGTGCTAGTATTATAGTTCGGCTGTGGATGCGTTCGTAATTTGTATTTGCTAGGCAGAATAGTATTGATGATGTTAAACCATGGGCGACTATGAGGGCTGTGGCTCCTATATAACTTCATGGTGTTTGGATTATAATTGCTGCAATTACTAGCGCTATGTGGCTTACAGAGGAATATGCAATTAGTGATTTTAAGTCGGTTTGGCGGAGGCAAGTTGAGCTTGTTATAATTATGCCTCATAGAGAGAGAATTAGGAAGGGATAAGCTATATATGTTGTTGTGGGTTCTAGTAAGGGGGTGATACGTAATATTCCGTACCCACCTAGTTTTAGTAGTACGGCTGCAAGTACTATGGAACCAGCAATAGGGGCTTCTACGTGGGCTTTGGGTAGTCAGAGGTGTAGACCATATAGTGGTATTTTTACTATAAATGCTATTATGCATGCTAATCAAGTTAGGGCACTTGATCAGGAACTTGTTATGGATTTAGCTCAGAATTGTAATAATAGCAGGTTAAGGGTTCCTATAGTATTTTGAGTGTGGATTAGGATTACTAAAAGGGGTAGAGAGCCCACTATTGTATAAAACAGGAAGTAGTACCCTGCGTTTAATCGTTCTGTTTGGTTACCTCACCGTGTGATAATAATAAGGGTTGGTACTAGTGTAGTTTCAAATAAAATATAAAATATAATTATTTCAGAGGAAGAGAATGTTATGACTAATATTGTTTGAAGAATAATTAATAAGTTAATAAATAGTTTTTTTCGGTTTAGGTTTTCATTATATAAGTGAGATTGACTTGCTATTAATATTAGGGGAAGGAGTCATGTTGTTAGTACAAGTAGAGGTGCTGATAGGGGATCTAGAAAGAAAGTTAGTGAGAAATTTATGCTAGTGCTATCGTAGTAATATAGGGCGGATAGAGAGATAAGGCTAATTAACATGCTGTGGGTTGTGACATTAATTCATACTATGTTTTTATTAGATAATCAAGTAAGGGGAATTAATATAATTATAGGGATTACTAACTTTAACATTGGAGAAGATTTAGATTTTGTACGTAGTCTGTGCCGTGTGTATTGGATACTAGTACTAGTAGTGAGAGTCCTAAAGCGGCTTCGCATGCTGCAAACACAAGTAGGATAATGGGAGTTATACTAGCTAATGTAAAGTTGGTATTTAGAATTGTAATGGCTATTATGGTGAAAAGGGATAATATTATACCTTCTAGACATAGAAGAGAGGATATAAGATGGGACCGATATATAAGTATCCCAATGAAGGAAATAACAAATGCGAGTATAACATTAATGTGGACTAGAGACATTTAATAGCTATGAACAAATCATAATCTAATGAGTCGAAATCATTTATTTTATATAAACTAGCTATTATATTCAGCTCACTCTAAGCCTTTTTGGGTTCACTCATAAGCTAAGCTAATGGCTAGAAGTAATAGTAAGAACAAAGCTATGGGGAGTATTGTGTTGAGTTGACTTGTTTGTGATGCTCATGGAAGTGGGAGGAGTAATACAATTTCTAGGTCAAATAATAGAAATGTGATGGCAATTAGAAAAAATTTTATAGAGAAGGGTAGTCGTGCGGATCCTATAGGGTCAAATCCACATTCATAGGGGGTAATTTTCTCTGAATATACATATAATTGAGGAAGTCAGAAAGCGATTAGTATAAGCAAAGATGCTAGCAAGGTATTAACTATTACTATTAATAAGAAGTTTATTATTTTCTTCTGGATTTTACCAGAGTTTGTTAATTGGAAGTCAACTGTACTGCATGTACTCAGAAAATAAGAGCCTCATCAATAAATGGAGACATATAGGAATAATCAGACTACATCTACGAAATGTCAATATCAAGCAGCGGCTTCAAAGCCAAAGTGATGATTAGATGTAAAATGAAATTTTAGTTGACGGAAAAGACAGACAATTAGGAAAGAGGATCCAATAATAACGTGTAAACCGTGGAATCCAGTTGCTACAAAAAAGGTTGAGCCATAGACGCCGTCAGAAATTGTGAAGGGGGCCTCATAATATTCTGAGATTTGCAACAGTGTAAAGTATAGGCCCAGAGAAATTGTGATAAATAAGGCTTGGATTATGTGGCTTCGATTGCCTTCTATTAAGCTGTGATGTGCTCAGGTAATTGATACCCCAGAGGCCAGAAGGACGGATGTATTGAGAAGGGGTACTTCTAGGGGATTTAAAGGATTAATACCTGTAGGGGGTCAACATCCGCCCAATTCGGGAGTGGGGGCCAGGCTTGAGTGATAAAATGCTCAGAAAAAGCCGATAAAAAAGAATACTTCGGAGATAATAAATAATACTATTCCGTATCGAAGCCCCTTTTGAACTGTTTTTGTGTGGTGACCTTGAAAAGTACCTTCTCGTACGATGTCACGTCATCATTGATATATTGTTAAAAGATTTGTGATTAGGCCTAGGGATAGTAAGACTACAGAATTAAAGTGAAATCATATTGCAAGACCGGATGTTATTAARAGGGCGGACAAGGCACCTGTTAGAGGTCAAGGGCTTGGGTTTACTATATGGTAAGAGTGGGTTTGTTGGTTCATTAGGTATTGTCATGTAGATAGAGACTAACAAGCAGGGTGAACACATATGCTTGAATAAGTGCAACTGCGAATTCAAGAATTGTAAGCAGGACTAAAATAATAAAGGTAGGTGTTGCTACAGTAAGATTAATGGATATTAGAGCAAAGATTGCACTTCCAATCAGGTGCATTAGCAGATGACCTGCTGTAATGTTGGCAGTTAATCGCACTGCGAGTGCCATGGGTTGGATAAGTAGGCTAATTGTTTCGATGATTACTAGCATAGGAATAAGGGGAGTTGGTGTGCCTTGTGGTAGAAAATGTGCTAGGGAGACTTTCGTTTTATGTCGAAATCCTGTAATGACGGTTGCTGCTCATAAAGGAATGGCCATACCTAGGTTTATTGATAGTTGAGTTGTAGCGGTGAAGGAGTAGGGTAATAGGCCTAGTAAATTTGTGGAGGCAATAAATATAATTAATGATATGAGTATTAAAGTTCAGGTTTGTCCCTTGTAGTTGTGAATTGACATTATTTGCTTGGTTGTTTGTTGCAGGAGTCATTGTTGAATGGCTTCAATACGGTTATTAATTAATCGTTTTGGTGTAGGGAATATGATGATTGGGAATATGATAATAATTAAGGTAACAGGAATACCTATAATTGTTGGGGCAGTGAAAGAGGCGAATAGATTTTCGTTCATTTTTTTGTTCAAGGGGCAGAGGTTTTAGGGCTAGGCTTTGTTGTGGACTCTGTATTATGGGGATAATTATATTTGGAAAGTTTTAGTTGAAATAGAATAAAGAGGGTAAAAATTATAGAAGTAATTATAATAAATCATGTTGATGTATCTAGTTGAGGCATATCATTAAGGAGAAAGACTTATTCCCCATCTCTAACTTAAAAGGTTAGCGCTATTAGCTTCTTAATGACCTTACAGTATAGATATAGATCAGTTCTCAAATGTTTTTAATGGAACTATTTCAAGGACGATAGGCATAAAACTGTGGTTTGATCCACAGATTTCTGAGCATTGCCCGAAGAACAGGCCGGGTCGAGGTGATATTAGAGTTGTTTGATTTAAACGTCCGGGAACAGCATCTGTTTTTAGGCCTAGTGATGGGACTGCTCAAGAGTGTAACACGTCTTCTGATGAAATAAGTATTCGGACAGTTATTTCTATAGGGAGTACAAGTCGGTTATCTACCTCTAAAAGTCGAAGCTCACCCGGCTTTAAGTCTTGTGTAGGGATCATATATGAGTCGAATGCTAAGTCTTCATAATCTGTATATTCATAGCTTCAGTATCACTGGTGGCCCATGGTTTTTACAGTTAGTGAAGGATTATTGATTTCGTCTATTATATACAGAATACGTAGTGAGGGTAGAGCAATAAGAATTAGAATAATTGCGGGCAAAATAGTTCAGATTGTTTCTACTTCTTGAGCGTCTATTGTGTTTGTATGGGTTAATTTAGTTGTTAATATAAGGGAAATAATATATAATACTAGAGAGCTAATTAAAAAAACAATTATTAATGTGTGATCATGGAAATGAAGTAACTCTTCTATAATAGGAGAAGTGGCATCTTGAAAACCTAGTTGGAAAGGATACGCCATAGAAGCATAAAGGGTTTGAACCTATAATTTAACCTTGACAAAGTTATGTAATTTTTACTAATACTTCAGTAATTGAGAGAGTCATAGGGGCTATGATGTTGGCTTGAAACCATTTTTTGGGGGTTCAATTCCTCCCTTTCTCGTTTTATTAAATTTACGAAAGCAGGCTCTTCAAATGTGTGATAGGGTGGGGGGCAGCCATGTAATCATTCAAGATTGGTATTAGTTGATTCTACTATGAGAATCTCCCGCTTAGAGGCAAATGCTTCTCAGATTATAAAAATTATAAGCATAACGGCGGTTAGTGAAATGAAAGACCCTATAGAGGATACAGTATTTCATAATGTGTATGCGTCTGGATAATCAGAATAACGTCGTGGTATACCTGAGAGGCCAAGAAAGTGTTGAGGGAAGAAGGTCATATTTACTCCCACAAATATAATGGTAAAGTGGATTTTTGCCCATGTATTATTTAGAGTATAGCCTGAGAATAAAGGGAATCAGTGCACGAAACCTCCTATAATAGCGAATACTGCTCCTATGGAAAGGACGTAGTGAAAATGGGCTACTACGTAGTAAGTATCATGAAGGACAATATCCAGAGATGAATTTGCTAATACAATGCCGGTTAGACCTCCTACTGTAAATAAGAAAATAAAGCCTAGTGCTCATAGTAGGGCAGGGGCTCATTTCACACTCCCTCCATGTAAGGTTGCTAATCAGCTAAATACTTTTACGCCTGTTGGGATTGCGATGATTATGGTAGCGGATGTAAAGTAAGCTCGGGTGTCAACATCTATTCCTACTGTGAACATGTGGTGGGCCCATACGATGAACCCTAAAAAGCCAATTGACATTATTGCTCAGACTATTCCCATATATCCAAAGGGTTCTTTTTTCCCTGAGTAATAGGTTACAATGTGAGAAATTATACCAAAGCCCGGAAGAATTAAAATGTATACTTCTGGGTGACCAAAGAACCAGAATAGGTGTTGATACAAGATTGGGTCTCCTCCTCCAGCAGGGTCAAAAAAGGTTGTATTTAAATTTCGGTCTGTGAGGAGTATTGTAATACCTGCAGCTAGGACAGGAAGGGATAGCAGAAGTAACACGGCTGTAATTAATACGGATCATACAAATAAAGGGGTTTGATATTGATTCATGGCAGGAGGTTTTATATTAATAATAGTTGTAATAAAGTTAATAGCCCCTAAGATTGATGAAATGCCTGCCAGATGAAGAGAGAAGATAGTTAAATCAACAGAAGCTCCTGCATGTGCTAGATTTCCTGCTAAAGGAGGGTATACTGTTCAACCAGTTCCAGCTCCTGCTTCAACTATAGAAGATGCTAGAAGAAGAAGAAAGGAGGGAGGGAGAAGCCAAAAACTTATATTATTTATACGAGGGAATGCTATATCGGGGGCACCAATTATTAGGGGCACCAATCAGTTTCCAAAGCCTCCAATTATAATAGGTATGACCATGAAGAAAATTATCACAAATGCATGTGCGGTTACGATGACATTATAAATTTGATCATCGCCTAGTAGGGTTCCAGGCTGACCTAGCTCAGCACGAATTAAAAGACTTAGGGCTGTTCCTACTATTCCAGCTCAAGCACCAAAGATAAGATATAACGTACCGATATCTTTGTGATTAGTTGAAAATAATCAACGATTAATGAACATAGGTAGGGTGGCTGAATAAGCATTAGACTGTAAATCTAAAGATAGAGGTGTGACTCCTCTTCTTACCAAGTCTTGAGGTGTTTACATATTGAATTGCAAATTCAAAGAAGCAGCTTCAACTCTGCCGGGACTTCTCCCGCCACTTTTTTTTCATGGCGGGAGAAGTAGATTGAAGCCAGTTGATTAGGGTTTTTAGCTGTTAACTAAAGTTTTGTGGGTTTGTGTCCCACCAATCTAGTGAGGATTTAGCTTAATAAAAGTACTTGATTTGCAGTCGAGTGATGTGGAATAAATTTTTACAATCCTTATACCAGAAATTAAGTATGAATACTTGCTTAGGGCTTTGAAGGCTCTTGGTCTGTGTAACCTAAATTTCTAAGTCAGGGTTAATATAATTGGGGTCAGTGGTAAAATTATTGTGGATAGGATAATTAGAGGGGAAATTAGTTTTGTATATTTTTTGGATTGAAATTGTCATATTATTTTTATGTTATTGGAGGATGGGAACATTGTTAGTGTTGTTGAGTAGGTTAAGCGTAAGTAAAAATACAAGTTTAAGAGGGCCATTATAGCCATAAATGTTGGCAATATTACTATGTTATTTTTAGTTAGTTCTTGGATAATTATTCATTTAGGCATAAACCCTGATAATGGGGGGAGACCTCCTATTGATAATAAGATAATAAGGAGGGCAATTGTAATTAGTGGTGTTTTGCTTGATAGATAGGATAGAGATAGGGTTGTGGTTGTTGAGTTATTCGACAGTATTATAAATATTGAGAGTGTTATTAAGATATAGATTAGTAAATTTAAAATGGCGATGTCTGGGTTATATATTATAATAGCTGTTATTCATCCTAGGTGAGCAATCGAGGAGTATGCTATAATTTTTCGTAATTGGGTTTGGTTTAAGCCTCCTCATCCTCCGATTAGGATGGAAAGTAGAGCGGCAGTTATTATTACGTTTAGGTTGATGAGGGGTGCAATTTGATATAATACTGAGATAGGTGCAATTTTTTGTCAGGTTAGTAGGAGTATGCCTGATGGTAGGGAGGTTCCTTGTGTTACTTCTGGTACTCAGAAGTGGAATGGGGCCATTCCTAGTTTTATTATTATGGCAACAGTGATGATAATAGATGATATAGAGTTATGTACATTTATAATAACCCATTCTCCTGAATATATAAGATTAATGGTGATAGCGGCTATTAATAATATAGATGCGGTTGCTTGCATTAGGAAATATTTTGTTGCTGCTTCTATGGCCCGAGGGTTCGGTTTATTTATTAAGATAGGAATTATTGCTAGTATATTTATTTCGAATCCAATTCAGACTATTAATCAATGGCTGGTGATCAAAATAAGTATGGTACCTAGGAATACTGTTAGTAAAATAAGGGTTGATGCAAAGGGATTTATTAGTACGGGAAGGATATAATCCAACATTTTCGGGGTATGGGCCCGATAGCTTATTTAGCTGACCTTACTTTAGATTGTGGTGTAATCGGTAGCACAGAGATTTTTGAATTCTCAGATATAGGTTCAATACCTGTTTTTCTAGAAATAAGAGGATTTAAACCTCTATGTTTTACTCTATCAAAGTAATTCTTTTGTCAGACATATTTCTTATGTTTGGGGAGGGATACTTGATATTGCAATAGGCATTGAAATATATCATATGCATATTGCCAGGGTTAGTGGTAAAAAATTTTTTCATAGTAGGTGTATAAGTTGGTCATAGCGAAATCGTGGGTAGGATGCTCGGATTCATAAGAATGCTATGGTTAGGATAAGCACTTTTATAATGAAATTTGTTGTATATAGAGTAGGATTATAAGAATTGTGAAAAGCCCCTAGAAAAAGGGTAGTTGAGAGAGCATTTATTATAATGATGTTTGCATATTCGGCCAGAAAGAACAGTGCAAATGGACCTGCTGCATACTCCACATTAAAACCAGATACAAGTTCTGATTCTCCTTCTGTTAAGTCAAAAGGGGCTCGATTAGTTTCAGCTAGGGTTGAAATGAATCATATTATGGCTAGTGGTCATGCGGGCACTAATAATCATAGTTTTTCTTGTGTAATAATTAGGGTGGAGAGTGTAAATGATCCGCTTATTAGCAGGACAGATAGTAAAATAATTGCGAGGGTGACTTCATATGAAATAGTCTGGGCTACTGCTCGGATGGCCCCAATTAAGGCATATTTAGAGTTGGAAGCTCATCCGGACCATAGAATAGAGTATACGGCGAGACTTGATATAGCTAATATAAAAAGTACTCCTAAATTTATATTGATTAAGGGGTATGGTATAGGCAGGGGTATTCACATTGTTAGGGCTAATGCTAGTGCTAAGATGGGTGCCGTAATAAATATCACGATTGAGGAGGTGAGAGGTCGTAAGGGCTCTTTAGTGAATAGTTTTACTGCATCTGCGATGGGTTGAAGTAGACCTCATGGGCCTACAATGTTTGGGCCCTTTCGTAGTTGTATATATCCTAGTACCTTACGTTCTGCTAGCGTTAGAAAAGCTACAGCTAAAAGAACAGGAATGATTGTTGCTAATAAATTAATAATTGACATAGATGTTAGGGAGGGGAGTTGAACCTCTGGTTATAAAAATTTAAATTTTATGCATTTACCAAGCTTTGCTACCCTAGCTAATTCTGTGTCTAGAACTGGGTGTGTATGAATTAATTAAATTAAGAGGTTATCATATATTAATTCGAGGGCGCTTTTGTAAAGTGAGCCCTACTTCTCTTGTCCTTTCGTACTAGGAGAAATATATAAATAGATAGAAACCGACCTGGATTACTCCGGTCTGAACTCAGATCACGTAGGACTTTAATCGTTGAACAAACGAACCATTAATAGCGGCTACACCATTGGGATGTCCTGATCCAACATCGAGGTCGTAAACCCTATTGTCGATAGGGACTCTTGAATAGGATTGCGCTGTTATCCCTAGGGTAACTTGTTCCGTTGATCAAAAATTGGATCAATTTACGGGTTTTTAGACTTGTAGGTCTGGATTTAAACCGCTCGGAGGTTATTTTTTTCTCCGAGATCACCCCAATCAAAATTAGTTGCTTATATAATTAGTGTTTATCTCCTTGGAGTTAGAGTCAAGCAATTTTAAGCTTATAATTAAAGCTCCATAGGGTCTTCTCGTCTTATTTTATTATTCCCGCCTCTTCACGGGAAGGTCAATTTCACTGATTACAAATGAGAGACAGTAAAGCCCTCGTTTAGCCATTCATACTAGTCCTTATTTAGAGAACAAGTGATTATGCTACCTTTGCACGGTCAGAATACCGCGGCCGTTTAACATGGTCACTGGGCAGGCAGTGCCTCTAATACTGGTTATGCTAGAGGTGATGTTTTTGGTAAACAGGCGGGGCTTGTGTTTGCCGAGTTCCTTTCATTTGTTTTAATCTTTCCTCTGTTGTGCATGCCTGTGTTGGGTTAACAATTTGTTAGGCAAATTATTAATATTTAGATTATATTTGTCTTGTTGTTAATTATCAGTGGGTCATCCGTCCTGATATAAGCTTATGCAAGGAGATTAATATCTTGTTACTCATACTAGCAGTATTTCTTCTATTTATTGATAGATTAGTCCAATATTAGATTAGGAGTTGGGCTTGCTTTATGAAATTATTTATATTTTACTGTTGAGCTTGAACGCTTTCTTAATTGATGGCTGCTTTAAAGCCTACTATGGATATTCAATTGCTTACTCTCTAATAAAGGCTTAAAACCTTTATCTAAAAAGCTGTACCTTTTTAGACTATACTTGAAGATTTCATTATAGTTTTTGGGCTTATTATGTATACTTCAAGTTGAACTTAGATTCATTTTTTGGACAACCAGCTATCACTAGGCTCGTTAGGCTTTTCACCTCTACCTTCAAGTCTTCTCACTATTTTGCCACATAGATGAGTTAGTTCTTTAAACTGCTCGAAGGTAGCTCGTCTAGTTTCGGGGTTTCTAGCTTAAGTTCTCTTTGTTAGATAATTTCTGGCTAGTTCATTATGCAAAAGGTATAAGTGTTAATCTTTGCTATTTTGTACAGTAATTTATCTTTCATCTTTCCCTTACGGTACTATTTCTATAGCGCCATAATGTAATTTCTATCGCCTATACTTTAGATTAGTGAATGTTTTATTTTATAATTGATTGTAATTTATTGGATGTGGATTGGGCTAGCATTTGTTCAAAGTGGCCGTAGTTATCGGAATTTTCTGGGTGTAGGCCAGGTGCTTTATTTAAGCTACACTTTGGTTATCCAAGCACACCTTCCAGTATGCTTACCTTGTTACGACTTATCTCTTCTCGTTTCTAATAATTTTTAATATTTTTATTGTTTTTTGAAAATTTGAAGAGGGTGACGGGCGGTGTGTGCGTGCTTCAGGGCCTAATTCAGCCAAGCTCTCTATTCTTAGCTTACTACTAAATCCTCCTTTAATTCTTAGTATCATAAGAATATTCGTTTCTTTTCTGTTTTGAGAAAATGTAGCCCATCTCTTTCCAACTCATAAGCTACACCTTGACCTAACGTTTTTGTATTTTAACAATCTTGCTTACTATATTTCCTTTATCAGGGTTTGCTGAGGATGGCGGTATATAGGCTGTATTAGCTAGGGTTGGTAAGGTCTATCGGGGTTTATCGTTTATAGGACAGGCTCCTCTAGAGGGATATGAAGCACCGCCAAGTCCTTTGAGTTTCAGGCTATTGCTAGTAGTACTCTGGCGAATAATTTTGTTTGGAAAATTATCTAGGTTTAGGGCTAAGCATAGTGGGGTATCTAATCCCAGTTTGGGCCTTAGCTATCGTGCATAAACTATACTAAAATTATTTTCATGATTGGTTTTTATTCTAACCAGGGCTTTCTACGGCTTGGTCAAAGCTTAATTTTATTTTGTTTGAATATATTTTAGCACGCTTTACGCCGATTTTTCATTAATTAGGGTTAATCGTATGACCGCGGTGGCTGGCACGAAATTTACCAACCCATATACAATATAACTAAGTCTAACTTTCGTTAATAGCTTAATTTTTATCACTGCTGTTTCCCGTAGGGGTGTGGCTAAGGCAAGGTGTTATCAGCTGCTTTACTAGCGTGCTTGATACCAGCTCCTTTTAACTTTTATAGGTCAAAGGGCATTTTCACCGGGAGGCGGATACTTGCATGTGTAAATTTATTGAAAACTAATGAAAAGGTTGGGACCAAGCCTATGTGTTTATGGAGTTTATAACTCATCTAAGCATTTTCAGTGCTTTGCTTTAAATTTTAAGCTACATTAAC